TTTATTTATTTATTTATTGTAAAAAAGATTAAAAATGGTTTAAATATAAAGTTAAGAGATTTTATCTTCAATAATTACTTACATATTAAATATTTAAATTTAATATTAAATTTGTTAAATTTAAATAATCTATAATATTATCTATTGATTTAGTCTTTAAATTTTGGATTTAAATTGAATATTGTGAAAAAAAAAAGAGAGAAATTATTAATTGTTTAATAATTATTATTAATTAGAACATAATAAAATTTTTAATAATAATAAAATATTATTATTAAATTTTAAATGTATATATATATATATTAATATATTAAATAATTTAATAAATTAAAATATAAAAATTTATAATTATAAATTTTTAAATTATTTATTTTTTCATATTAATATATATATAAAATTTTAATATAAAAAAAAAAAAAAAAAAACTATATAAAAAATAATACATATAAATAATAAATATTGTAGTTTGAAAATTTATTTTAAATTTAATTTACATATAAATTTTAGTGTTATATTTACATTATTTTAATAATATTTTAATTTTAAAGTAGTAATTAATATTAAAAATTTAAGAAATTAAGATTTAGTAATATTTAAATTAATAACAAATTTTGTGCCAGCAGTTGCGGTTAAACAGAAGTTAAATTAAATTTTTTTTTAGTTAATTAATTAATAATTATTTTAAATTGGGATATATAAGTATAAATATTAATTAAATAATAAATTATTAGGTGAAATTTTAATTTATTTAAATTTTATATAGTTTATGATTTAATAAAATTTATTAAAAAACTAGGATTAAATACCCTATTATAAAAACTTAAATTTAAATACTAAAATAGTAGATAATTATTTATTGAAATTTAAATAAATTGGCGGTATTTTAGTTTATTTAGAGGAATCTGTTTAATAATTGATAGTCCACGAATAAATTTACTTAATTAAAAATTTTGTATATCGTTGTTAAAAAAATATTTTATAATAATAATAATATTTAAATTTTTAAAATTAAAATTAAATCAGATCAAGATGCGGATTATAATTAAGAATATAATGGATTACAATAAATTTATTTAAATGAATATTAAATTTGAAATAATTAATTGAAATTGGATTTAAATGTAATTTTATTTAATTTAATGAAATGATTTAAAATTAAATTATGTACATATTGCCCGTCGCTTTCATATATTATTAAATATTTTTAAATAGCATAGTATATATATATATATATGTATAATATAAAAAAAAATATATTATTATTATTAATATACATATAAATTGAAATAAGTCGTAACAAAGTAGGGGTACTGGAAAGTGTTTCTAGAAAGACAAATTAAAGCTTAAAATAAGTATTTCATTTACATTGAAAAGATATTAAAAGAATTTAATTAATTTGAGGGGGTAAATTAGTAAAGTGTTAATTATTGTTAATAAAAAAATTTTTAATTTATATAAATATTAATTATTTTAATGGGGGTTAAAGTAATTGATAGAAAAAATTAAAAAATTTATAGTTAAATAGTATTGTGGGGGAATTTTGAAATATTATTTAAAGTTAATTTGTTGGAAAGTAATTTTTAATTAGTGTATCTTGTGTATCAGAGTTTATTAAAAAAATATTTTATTAAAAATATTCTCGAATTTAAAAGAGAAAATTAATTATTAAAGTTATTATTGTATAAATATTTTGAATAATTAATTTGAAATTAGATGTTAATCGTTTTTAAATATATCTAGTTTTTTTAGAAAAAAATTTAATTTTAAATTTATATTTAATTAATTAAATATTTTCTTTTATTTAATTAAAAAAATTAAATTTAATATTTTAAGGGATAAGCTTTAAATTATAATAATATAATTTAAATTATAAATATTTGAAATTAATATAATTTATATTATTAATAAATTTTAATTTGTTGTAAATAATTTTAATAAAGATAAATATAAAAAAATTTAATTAAAGATTTATAAAATTTATAAAAAAATAAATTTTAATAAAATTAATTTAGATATAATGATAAAATTAGTATATAAATTATAAAGTTATAAATTAAATTAATTTATGTGAATTATTTTTTAGGAATTCGGCAAAAATTTATATTCACTTGTTTATCAAAAACATGTCTTTTTGAAATAATTTAAAGTCTAATCTGCCCACTGATGAATTATTAAAGGGCTGCAGTAATTTGACTGTACAAAGGTAGCATAATCATTAGTCATTTAATTGATGACTTGTATGAAAGATTGGATGAAATATAAACTGTCTTAAGAATATTTTATAGAAATTAATTTTTTAATTAAAAAGTTAAAATAAGTAAAAAAGACGAGAAGACCCTATAGAGTTTTATTATTTAAGTAATTTTAGTTATTTATGAATTTTAAAATTAAAATTTATTAAATAATTTTATTGGGGTGATAAAAAAATTTAATGAACTTTTTTTAATTTATTTACATAAATAAATGAATTATTGATCTATTATTAATGATTAAAAGAAAAAATTACCTTAGGGATAACAGCGTAATTTTTTTTTTTAGTTCACATAAAAAAAAGAGTTTGCGACCTCGATGTTGGATTAAGATAAAATTTAAATGTAGAAGTTTAAAGTTTTTGATCTGTTCGATCATTAAAATCTTACATGATCTGAGTTCAAACCGGTGTAAGCCAGGTTGGTTTCTATCTTTTTAAATATAGAATATTTTAGTACGAAAGGATTAAATATTTAAATTAAATTTATATGATATGAATTTAATTAATTATATATATATATATAAGTTAAATGTTAAATTTAAAATTATTTATAATATATATATATATATATATTTATATAATTGATTATGATATATAGAGTAGTAGTTTATTAAACTATTTTGACAGAAAAATGTGATGGTTTTAGAAGTCATTAATATATAATAATAATAATAATAATTATATAAGTAGTAATATTAATGAATGATTTAATTATAATTTTTTTAGGTTTAATTATTTTAATTATAGGGGTTTTTATTGGGGTAGCTTTTTTAACTTTATTGGAGCGTAAAGTTTTAGGTTATATTCAAGTTCGTAAGGGTCCTAATAAATTAGGTATTGTAGGTATTATACAGCCTTTTTCAGATGCTATTAAATTATTTATAAAGGAAATTATATATCTTAGTTATTCTAATTATATTGTTTATTATTTTTCTCCAGTAATTTCACTTATTTTATCTTTATTGATTTGAATAGTAATTCCTTATTATTTTAATATATTAAGATTTAATTTAGGAATTTTATTTATTATTAGATGTTTGAGAATGGGGGTTTATGGAATTATAGTAGCTGGTTGGTCATCTAATTCTAATTATTCTTTATTAGGTAGTTTACGTTCAGTTGCTCAAACTATTTCTTATGAAGTTAGATTAGTGATAATTTTATTATCTAGAATTTTAATAGTAATAGATTTTAATTTAATATATTTTTTTTTTTATCAGTTAAATATTTGATTTTTAATTTTAATATTTCCTTTAAGTTTATGTTGAATTAGATCAATATTAGCAGAGACTAATCGAACTCCTTTTGATTTTGCTGAGGGGGAAAGAGAGTTAGTTTCAGGATTTAATGTAGAGTATAGTGGGGGAGGTTTTGCATTGATTTTTTTATCTGAATATTCAAGAATTTTATTTATGAGATTAATATTTGTTTTAATTTATATGGGAGGTTATGAATTAACTTTATTTTTTTATTTAAAATTATTATTTATTTCTTTTTTATTTATTTGAATTCGGGGAACTTTACCTCGATATCGCTATGATAAATTAATATATTTAGCATGAAAAAGTTATTTACCTGTTTCTTTAAATTTATTATTATTTTTTTTAGGTTTAAAAATTTTTATATTATAATAATTGTATAATTTTTTTTAGTATAAATTAATAGAATAATTATAATATTCTTTTTTAAGTTTTCAAAACAAATGCTTAAAGTACAAGCTCATTAATTAATTAATTATAATTAATTAAAATTAAAAATTATATTATCTCAATATTTTCTAAGGAAAGGATTAAAAATAAAATATGAAAAATATAGTAAAGTTAATATTTGACCAGTAATAATATAAGGGTTTTCTACTGGTTGAGCTCCAATTCAAGTTAAAAGTATAATTGTTATAATAAAAAATCAGAATATTATTTGATTAATAGGGTAGAATTGGATTCCTTGAATTTTTTTATTGTAAGAAAATGGTAAAATAATTAAAATTAAAATTGATATAATTAATGCAATAACACCACCTAGTTTATTAGGAATTGATCGAAGAATTGCATAAGCAAATAAAAAATATCATTCTGGTTGAATATGAGGAGGTGTAATTAAAGGATTTGCAGGAATAAAATTATCAGGGTCTCTTAAAAGATAAGGATTTGTTAAAGATAAAAAAATTAATATAAATGATAAAATAATTATACCTAAAATATCTTTAAAGGTAAAAAATGGATGAAATGGAATTTTATCATAATTTCTATTTAATCCTAAAGGATTGTTAGATCCTTTTTGATGTAGGAATAATAAGTGAATAAAAGTTATTATTAAAATAATAAATGGAAATAAAAAATGGAAGGTATAAAATCGAGTTAAAGTAGCATTATTTACTGCAAATCCTCCTCAAATTCAATTTACTAGTATTTTTCCTAAATAAGGAATTGCAGATAATAAATTTGTAATAACAGTTGCTCCTCAAAATGATATTTGACCTCATGGTAATACATATCCTATAAATGCAGTAGCTATAAGTAAAAATAAGATAATTATTCCAATTATTCAAGTATATTTTAGATTAAATGATTCATAATAAATATTTCGTCCAATATGTATATAAATGCAAATAAAAAAAAATGATGCTCTATTAGTATGAAGTATTCGAATTAATCATCCATAATTTACATTTCGACAAATATAATTTACTCTATAAAATGCTATTTCAATATTAGCAATATAATATATTGTTAGAAATAAACCTGTTAAAATTTGGATAATTAAACATAATCTTAATAATGATCCAAAGTTTCATCAATAAGAGATATTTGAAGGAAGAGGTATATCAATAAAAGAATTATTTAAAATTTTGAAAATAATATTATTTTTTCGAATTGGGGAAAATTTATTGTTTATCATTTATTTATTTATATATTTATATATATATATCTATATATTATAATGTTGATCGTAAAGGCCCATAAAAAATATTTGTGATTTTAACTATTGCAATTAGTGTAATAAATAAATAAATTATTAATATTAATATAATAAAAAATGTGTGATTATTATAAATTTTATTTAAATTAATGATATTAAGATTAATATTAATGAATAAATTTTTTATTCTAAATAGATTATTTATATCTGAATTAAATGAAAAATTTATTATAAAAATTTTATTAATTTTAAAATATAAAATATAAAAAATAAATAATAATGAAAAGATAAATAATATTTTTAAATTTATAGAAGGATTAAAAAGTTCATTAGAAGTAATTCTTGAAATATAAATAAAAATAATTAATAGTCCTCCTAAATAAATTAAAAATAAAATATATAAAAATCAATAAGTTTTAGTAATTATTCCTAATAATAAACATATTAAAATAGTTTGAGTTAGAATTATGAATCCTATAGATAAAGGATTATTAAAAAAAAATATAATAAAGGATAAGGATAAAATAAAAGTTGATAGAATAATTTTTATCACATCAAAGATCAAAGAATAGTTTAATAAAAATAATAATTTTGGAGATTATAGATAAAGAAATTCTTTTTTTTTGAAGTTTATAAAGTAAATATTCTTAATTTTGATTTACAAGACCAAAGTTTTTTTTAAACTATATAAACTAAAATAATGATAATTTTTATATTAATAATTCCTATATTTATATTTATTATAGGTAGATTAATTTTTGTTTTTAAATATAAACATTTACTAATTATTTTATTAAGTTTAGAGTTTATTATTCTTAGAATTTTTTTTTTTTTATTTATTTTTTTAAGATTTATTGATTATGAATTATATATATTAATAGTGTTTTTAGTATTTTCAGTTTGTGAGGGAGCTTTAGGATTATCAATTTTAGTTTCTATAATTCGTACTTATGGTAGAGATTATTTTCAAAGTTTTAATTTATTATAAAATTTAATGATAAAATTTTTAATAATAATAATTTTTATAATTCCTTGTTGTTTTTTAGTTAATATGTTTTGATTGGTTCAAATAATAATATTTTTATTAATATTTTTATTTATGAATTTGACTTTAATATTAAATGTATTTAATAATATTAGATATATAATTTCTTGTGATATTTTATCTTATGGTTTAATTTTGTTAAGAATTTGAATTTGTACTCTTATAATTATGGCCAGAGAAAATTTATATAAAATAAATTTTTATTTTAATTTTTTTATATTAAATATTATTTTTTTATTAATTATATTATTTATAACTTTTAGAGTTATAAATATATTTATATTTTATTTATTTTTTGAGGGGAGATTAATTCCAACTTTGATTTTAATTATTGGATGAGGTTATCAACCTGAGCGTATTATAGCCGGTATATATTTATTATTTTATACATTATTTGTTTCTTTACCTTTATTAATGGGTATTTTATATATTTTTAATAGAATAGGGGGTATAATAATTTATTATTTAAAATTTTTAAATTTTGATAACTATATTTTATATTTTTCAATAATTATAGCTTTTTTAGTAAAAATACCTATATATTTTGTTCATTTGTGGCTTCCGAAGGCTCATGTTGAAGCTCCTGTTTCAGGTTCAATAATTTTAGCTGGTATTATATTAAAATTAGGTGGGTATGGATTATTTCGTTTATTAATTTGTATTCAAAAATTAAATTTAAAATTAAATTATGTTGTAATTATTGTTAGTTTATTAGGTGGGTTTTATATTAGTTTAAAATGTTTTTGTCAAACAGATATTAAATCTTTAATTGCTTATTCTTCTGTAGTTCATATAAGATTAGTAATTAATGGTATTATAATTATAAATTATTGAGGATTTTTTGGTTCTTATATTATAATAATTGGGCATGGGTTATGTTCTTCAGGAATATTTTGTTTAGTAAATATTTATTATGAGCGTTTATATAGTCGAAGATTGTATATTAATAAGGGAATAATAAATATTATACCTTCATTAAGTTTATGATGATTTATATTAATTTCATCAAATATAGCAGTTCCTCCTAGATTAAATTTAATAGGAGAAATTAGTTTAATTAGAAGAATAATAAGTTGATCTTGATTATCTATAATTATATTAATTTTAATTTCTTTTTTTAGAGCAGGTTATAGATTATATTTATATTCATATACTCAACATGGGAAATTATATTCTGGATTTTATAGATATTATACTGGGGTTTCTCGAGAATATTTAATATTAATATTACATTGATTTCCTTTAAATATTTTAATTTTAATAATTGATTATAGAATAATTTGATTTTATTTAAATAATTTAAATAAAAATATTGATTTGTGGTATCAAAAATATGATTATATATACATATCATTTTAAATTATAAATAGTAATAAATATTCAATTTGTTTTGTTTTTTTTTTTTTATTATTGTTAATAGGAATATTAAGTTTTATATTTTTAATATATTTTATTATAATAAATAAAGTAGTTTTTTTAGAATGGGAAATTATTTCTTTTAATGGTTTAAGAGTAGTTATATCAATTTTATTTGATTGAATATCTTTATTATTTATAATATTTGTTTTTTTAATTTCTTCAGTAGTTATTTATTATAGACATAGATATATATTATCTGAATTAAATTTAAGACGATTTATTATTTTAGTTTTATTATTTGTTATTTCGATAATATTATTAATTATTAGTCCTAATATTATTAGAATTTTATTAGGTTGGGATGGTTTAGGATTAATTTCTTATTTATTAGTAATTTATTATCAAAATTATAAAAGATATAATGCTGGAATATTAACAGTTTTAAGAAATCGAATTGGTGATGTAATAATTTTAATAGTTATTTCTTGGATAATAAATTATGGAAGATGAAATTATATTTTTTATTTAGAGCTAATAAATAATGATATGGAGATAAAAATAATTAGAGTTATAATTATTTTAGCAGCTATAACTAAAAGAGCTCAAATTCCTTTTAGATCTTGACTTCCAGCTGCTATAGCAGCTCCAACTCCTGTATCGGCTTTAGTTCATTCATCTACTTTAGTAACTGCAGGAGTATATTTATTAATTCGTTTTAATTTATTGTTAGGGAATACTTTAATATTAAAAATATTATTATTATTATCTGGTTTAACAATATTTATAGCTGGAATTAGAGCTAATTATGAATTTGATTTAAAAAAAATTATTGCTTTATCAACTTTAAGTCAATTAGGATTAATAATAAGAATTTTAAGTATAGGTTTATCAGAGTTAGCTTTTTTTCATTTATTAACTCATGCTATATTTAAAGCTTTATTATTTATATGTGCGGGAATTATTATTCATATAATAGGGAATATACAAGATATTCGGTTTATAGGGGGTTTAAGATCTTATATTCCTTTAACTTTTTTATGTTTTAGAATTTCAAATATAGCTTTATGTGGTATTCCTTTTTTAGCTGGATTTTATTCTAAGGATTTAATTTTAGATTTAGTTAGTTTTAGAAATTTAAATTTAATAGTTTTTATATTGTATTATATTTCAACAGGTTTAACTATATTTTATACTATTCGTTTAATTATATATTTAATATTGGGGGATATTAATTTAATTAGAATTTATTGTTTATATGAAGAGGATTATATTATATTAAAGAGAATATTTATTTTATTATTTATAAGAGTAATTAGAGGAGGTATATTAAGATGATTAATTTTTAATTATCCTTATATAATTTATTTACCTTTTAATTTAAAAATAATAGTAATTTATGTAAGAATTATGGGTTTATTTATAGGTTATTTAGTGAGTAATATAAACATTTATTCTATAAATAAGTTTATATTAACTTATGGTTTAAGAAATTTTTTAAGTTTAATATGATTTATACCTATATTATTTACTTATGGAATTAGATATTTTTTTTTAAATTTTAGTCAAAATTTATTTAAAAATATTGATATAGGTTGAAGAGAAATTTATAGAGGAAAGGGTTTTATAAAGATTGTAAAAAAATATTCAAGTATTTATATTTTTTTACAAATAAATAGATTAATAATTTATTTATTTAGATTTATTATATGGATAATTATAGGAATATTATTTTTATTTTTAATTTAAAAATTTAAATAGCTTATATTAGAGCATAATATTGAAGTTATTAAGGAAATATTTATTTATTTTTAAATAAATTAATAATATTTATTATTATTATTATTATTATATTTATAAAAAAAAATTTTTATTTTTACAATGAAAATGTAATGTTTTTTTAAACTATATAAATATTTATGTAGAAATATTAATGGAATTTAACCACTAAAAATTAAGTTAGCAGCTTAATTTTAAAATTTATATTTCTTTAATAGGAATAATTTAATTCAATTTTGTCATTAACAGTGACATACCTCTTTTTGGTTTCAATTAATATTAGTTTAAATAAGGAGTATAAATTAACTCATTTTTTAAGTCGAAATTAAATGCATATTTGCTTCTTATTTAAGATAAATTAAAATTATTAATATTTTTTGAATGCAAATCAAATGTTTTAAGTAAACTATAATCCTATTAATTAGTTCAATTTAATATATTTTGATTTCATTCATGGTATAATCCTATTAATAAAATAAGTAAAAAAAAAATTCTAATTTTAGTTCATAATATAAAATTTACTATTTTAAATAGGGGAATAATTGGAAAAATTAATGCAATTTCAACATCAAAAATTAAAAAAATAATTGTAATTAGAAAAAAATGAAGGGAAAAAGGAATTCGTGCAGAAGATTTTGGGTCAAATCCACATTCAAATGGAGATGATTTTTCACGATCTATTATTGATTTTTTTGATAAGATAATAGATAATAATATTATAGTATTAATAATAATTGTAATTAATAAACAAATTCTTAATAAAAGAGTTATTATTTATATTAAATAATATTAATCTTTTTGATTGGAAGTCAAATATACTAAATATATTATATAAATGATTAATTTCCTCATCAATAAATAGAAATGTAAAGGAGTAATCATACAATATCTACAAAATGTCAATATCAAGCTGCTGCTTCAAATCCAAAGTGGTGATTTTTTGAAAAGTGATTATTTAAATGTCGTATTAAACAAAAGAATAAGAAGAGAGTACCAATAATTACGTGAATTCCATGGAATCCTGTTGCTATGAAAAAAGTAGATCCATAAATTCTATCTGCAATGGAAAAAGGTGCTTCAAAATATTCATATGTTTGAAGAATTGTAAAGTAAATTCCTATAATAATTGTAATAAATAAGCTTTGAGTTATTTGAGTGGAATTATTTTCTATAAGGGCATGATGAGTTCAAGTAACAGAAATACCTGATCTAATTAAAATGATAGTATTTAATAAAGGGATTTGAAAAGGATTGAATGGTGTAATTCTTAAAGGAGGTCATATAGATCCAATTTCAATATTAGGGGATAATCTTCTATGGAAAAATGCTCAAAAAAAAGATAAAAAAAAAAATATTTCGGAAATAATGAATAAAATTATACCTCATCGAAGTCCTTTTATTACTGAAATAGTATGTTTACCTTGGAATGTTCTTTCTCGACATACATCTCGTCATCATTGATATATAGTTAAAATAATAATTAAGTATCCTATAAATAGTAAATTGATATTAGAGTTATGAAATCATTTGATTATTCCTGTAACTATTGTTATAATACCTATAGCTCTTATTAGTGGTCAAGGTCTAAAGTCGACTAAATGATAGGGATGATTATAATTTATTTTCATTTGTGTAATTACTTAGTTAACTTCTCTAGAATATAAAGTTCTTAAGATAGCAATAACGTATGATTGAATAATTGTTACTGCTGATTCTAAAATTAATAATAAAATTTGGAATAAGATTATAAGTGAAATTAAGTAATAATTTATATTTGATCTAGTTCTTCTTAATAAAGTTAATAATAAATGTCCGGCAATTATATTAGCTGTCAATCGAATAGATAATGTTCTTGGTCGAATAATATTTCTAATTGTTTCAATTAATACTATAAATGGTATTAAAATTATTGGTGTTCCTTGTGGAATTATATGAATAAATATATGATTATAATTATTAATTCATCCGTAAATTATAAATCTTAATCATAATGGGAGAGAAATAGATAATGAGAGAGTAAGATGTCTAGTTCTAGTAAAAATATAAGGAAATAATCCTAAAAAATTATTAAATATAATAAAATAAAATATTGAAGTAAAGATAAGTGTTGGTCCTTTGAAATAATTATTTTTTAATAAAGTTTTAAATTCATTATGAAGTTTAATTAAAATTTGATTTCATAAATATATATAACGATTAGGAAGTAATCAAAAGGAATATGGAATAAATAAAAATCCTAATAAAGTTCTTAATCAATTTAATGATAAATTAAATTGATTGGTAGAAGGGTCAAAAATTGAAAAAAGATTACTTATCATTTTCAGAAATAATTATTTTTTTTTGATTTAATTTTATTTTTAAAATTTTTATTATTTAAATTAATATTAAAAGTATAATAATTTATAATATTAAAAAGTATGTAAATTAATAAAAATATTAAGAAAGATAATAATCAGTTAATAGGTATTATTTGTGGGATAAAAGAATATTATATGAAAATAATAATTTAAATTTGACATATTTATGTTATAGTTTAACTAACTCTTTCAATAGAAGTAATCGTTAATTTACTATAAATTGGTTTAAGAGACCATTACTTACTTTCAGTCATCTAATGAAGAGTAATTATTAATTCAATTAATAAAATTAATAATAGAAATTCTTTCAATTATAATTGGTATAAAACTATGATTTGTTCCACAAATTTCTGAACATTGACCATAAAAAATTCCAGGTCGGTTAATAAAAAAATTAGTTTGATTTAATCGACCTGGATTAGCATCAATTTTTACTCCTAAAGATGGAATAGTTCATGAATGAATTACATCTGTAGCAGTAACTATAATACGAATTTGATTATTTATAGGGAGAATAATTCGATTATCAACATCTAAAAGTCGAAAATTATTAAGTTTTATATTATTAGGTTGAATTATATATGAATCAAATTCAATATTAGAAAAGTCTGAGTATTGATATCTTCAATATCATTGATGGCCAATTGATTTTAAAGTGATAAGAGGATTATTTAATTCATCTAATAGATATAGAAGTCGTAAAGAAGGTAAAGCAATAAAAATTAATGTAATAGTTGGTAAAATAGTTCAAATTAATTCAATTATTTGTCTTTCTAATAAAAATCGATTAGTAAATTTATTAAATAAAAGATTTACTATTAAATAACTAATTAAAATTGTAATTATAATTAAGATAATTAAAGTATGATCATGAAAAAAAATGATTTGTTCTATTAATGGGGATGCTCTATTTTGAAGATTTAAATTTGATCATGTTGCTATTTCTAAAAAAAGGATAACCTTTATAAATGGGATTTAAATCCATTACATATAATCTGCCATATTAGATATTATAAATTTCTTAAAATGGGCAATTCATTGTAGGAATGTTCAGTGGGGGGTAAATTTTGATATCATTCAATTGATGAAGATAAATTAAGAGAAAATAGAGCAATTCGTTGGTTAATTATAGATTCTCAAATAATAATTAATATAAGTATTATAGCTAATAAAGAAATATATGATCCTAAAGAAGAGATAATATTTCATGAAAGAAATGAGTCTGGGTAATCAGAATATCGACGAGGTATTCCAGCTAATCCTAAAAAGTGTTGAGGAAAGAAAGTTAAATTTACACCAATAAATATAATATAAAATTGAATTTTTAATAAAAAGGGATTTAATGTTATTCCAGTAAATAAAGGATATCAGTGAATAAATCCTCCTATAATAGCAAATACGGCTCCTATAGATAATACATAATGAAAGTGAGCTACTACATAATAAGTATCATGAAGAGTAATATCAATTGATGAGTTAGATAAAATTACACCAGTTAATCCTCCTACAGTAAATAAAAATACAAATCCTAATCTTCATAAAATAGAAGGAGAGTAATTTATTTGAGTTCCATGAAGAGTTGCTAATCAACTAAAAATTTTAATTCCAGTAGGAACGGCAATAATTATAGTTGCTGAAGTAAAATAAGCTCGTGTGTCAATATCTATTCCTACTGTAAATATATGATGAGCTCATACAATAAATCCTAAAAGTCCAATTGCTAATATTGCATAAATTATTCCTAAACATCCAAATGTTTCTTTTTTTCCTCTTTCTTGTGAAATAATATGGGAAATTATACCAAATCCTGGTAAAATTAAAATATAAACTTCAGGATGGCCAAAAAATCAAAATAAATGTTGATATAAAATTGGATCTCCTCCTCCCGCAGGATCAAAAAATGATGTATTAAGATTTCGATCTGTTAATAATATTGTAATAGCTCCAGCAAGAACAGGTAAAGAAAGTAAAAGTAAAAATGCAGTAATTCCTACAGCTCAAATAAATAAAGTTATTTGATCAAATGATAAATTATTTAATTTTATATTAATAATTGTAGTGATAAAGTTAATTGCTCCTAAAATTGAAGAAATTCCTGCTAAATGAAGGGAGAAAATGGTTAAATCTACTGATCTTCCTCTATGAGCAATATTGGATGAAAGTGGGGGATAAACTGTTCATCCAGTTCCAGTTCCATTTTCTACAATTATTCTTGAAATTAAAAGTATTAATGAGGGGGGTAGTAGTCAAAATCTTATATTATTTATTCGTGGAAAGGCTATATCTGGAGCTCCTAATATTAAGGGTACTAATCAATTTCCAAATCCTCCAATTATAATTGGTATAACTATGAAAAAAATTATAATAAATGCATGGGTTGTTACAATAGTATTATAAATTTGATCACTTCCAATTAAAGATCTAGGATTTCTTAATTCTACACGAATTAATAATCTTAGAGAAGTTCCAATTATTCCAGCTCAAATTCCAAAAATAAAATATAAAGTTCCAATATCTTTATGATTTGTAGAATAAAGTCATTTTCGCTAATAAATAAAATGGCTGAGTTAAAGCGATAAATTGTAAATTTATTTATAAGATTTATATCTTTTTTATTATACATATATATTAAATTAATTTATTTAATTTTAATAGGCCTTATATTCAATAATATGATATAAAATTGCAAATTTTAAGGAGTAAATAATAAAATTTATACTAAGGCTTAAAGAATAATTAATTAATTTCTTTATATATAATTTTGAAGATTATTAGTTTATATTAACTTAAAACCTTATATTAATAAAAAGAAAAAGTTCTAATAATTATTCCAAAAATAGAAAAAAAAGATGTTATATTAATAAATATAAAATTTTTATTTTTTCTTAATATTTTAAATCATTTTATTTTAAAATAATTAAATATGAAAGAGGAATAAATAATTCGAATATAATAAAATAAAATAATTAATCTTATTATAATTATAATGAAAGTTATAAAGTAAGATTGATTATTAATTATAGAATTAATGATAATTCACTTAGGAAAAAATCCAATAAAAGGTGGTAATCCACCAAGGGAAAGAAAATTAATTATTAAGCTAATTTTAATTATTGATTTTATATTATTAATAAATAGTTGATTAATAAAAAATATGTTTATTATATTAAATATAAAAAAAATAATTCTAATTATAAAAGAGTAAATAAATAAATAAAAAATTCATAAATTTTCTCTAATTATTAAAGCTGATAATATTCAACCTAAATTATTAATTGAAGAAAAAGCTATTAATTTTCGTAGGGAGGTTTGGTTTATTCCTCCAATAGCTCCAATAATTACATTTATAATAATTATAATAAAAATAAAATTTATATTTATATAATATGATAAAATAATTATGGGGGTAATTTTTTGTCAAGTTATTAAAATAAAATTATTAAATCATGATAATCCTTCTATAATATTAGGAAATCAAAAATGACATGGAGTTGATCCTATTTTTATTAATATTGAAGAATTGATTATAATTGATAAAAAAAGGTTTATTTCAAAATTTTTAAAAAGAATTATTTTAAAAATAATAGAAGTAAGAAAATTAATAGAAGCAATTGATTGTGTTAAAAAATATTTTAATGATGCTTCAGATGAAAGTAAATTATTAGAATTAGAAATTAGGGGGATAAATCTTAATAGATTAATTTCTAATCCAATTCAACATCCTAATCAAGAATTTGAGGAAATTGAAATTAATGTTCTGAAGATTAGAATAAAGAAAAAAAATATTTTGGGGGAGTTAAATGAAAAATAAATTTAAAATAAAATTATTATTGAAAATTAAAATTCAAATTATAAATTAATTATATTTTAGTGTATGAAGCACAATAATTTTTGATGTTATTAGGTATAGTTTAATTCTATAAAATATAATAAAGGTAAAAATTTGCTTAATTTATCCTATCAGAATAATCCTTTTATCAGGCACTTTACTGTTATTATTTTAAAAAAAAGAGTTATCTTTATATTTGAAGTATGAATCCAAAAGCTTTATTTAGCTTATTTTTAA